GGTCATGAACTAACCCTACAATTGAAATAGATATTGAAAGAGTAAATATTCGCCCGCGAAGGTTTGATTTTATTGGATTGATTAATTTTGATAGATCCGATATAGTAAAAGGCAAAACAAAATAAAGATTTTTCTAACGGTAAAAAAATAGATTAATTAGATGAAATTCGAAAATTTCAAAGAATAATATGCTTCAGTATATTATTCATTAAATCCTTGTATATCTTGATAAAATCTTTTTTAGTCCTTTCATTCGCGAGGAGCTGGATGAGAAGAAACTCTCATGTCCAGTTCTGTAGTAGAGATGGAATTGAGAAAGAACCATCAATTATAACCCCAAAAGAACAAGATTCCGTAAACAACATAGAGGAAGAATGAAAGGAATATCTTATCGAGGTAATCATATTAGTTTCGGCAGATATGCTCTTCAAGCACTTGAACCCGCTTGGATCACATCTAGACAAATAGAAGCAGGGCGTCGAGCAATGACACGAAATGTACGGCGTGGTGGAAAAATATGGGTACGTATATTTCCAGACAAACCTGTTACAGTAAGACCCACGGAAACCCGTATGGGGTCCGGGAAAGGATCCCCCGAATATTGGGTAGCCGTCGTTAAACCGGGTAGAATCCTTTATGAAATGAGTGAAGTCGCTGAAAATATCGCTCGAAGGGCTATTTCAATAGCGGCGTCCAAAATGCCTATAAGAACTCAATTCATTATTTCTGGATAGGAATGTCGAACCAAAGGAAAAAATCTTGGGTATAAAAAAATGCAGGTTTCTTTTTTTTTACTTCGTCCTTTCAGTGCTTTACTTCAAATTAAACATAAAAAAAAAACAGATTCAAAAAACGATATGATTCAACCTCAAACCCATTTGAATGTAGCGGACAATAGCGGTGCCCGAGAATTGATGTGTATTCGAATCATAGGAGCCAGTAATCGTAGATATGCTCATATTGGTGACGTTATTGTTGCTGTGATCAAGGAAGCAGTACCAAATACACCTCTAGAAAGATCCGAAGTGATCAGGGCTGTAATTGTACGTACTTGTAAAGAACTCAGACGAGATAACGGTATGATAATACGTTATGATGACAATGCTGCAGTTGTCATTGATCAAGAAGGAAATCCAAAAGGAACTCGAGTTTTTGGTGCGATCGTCCGAGAATTGAGACAGTTGAATTTTACTAAAATAGTTTCATTAGCGCCTGAAGTATTATAAGATGAGACCGCGATATATCCATAGTATTCAAATACAATAGATAAATACAAATTTAGTCGAGTATGTCTCATGCATATACTTTTAATAAATTTCATAAAAAAAAAAAAAAGAACATGTTGATTATATCAAAATTAGAAAGCAACAAAAATTTGAGTTTATCATGGGCAAGGACACTATTGCTGACATAATAACTTGTATACGAAATGCTGACATGAATCGAAAAGGAACGGTTCGAATAGCATCTACTAACATCACCGAAAACTTTGTTAAAATACTTTTGCGAGAGGGTTTTATAGAAAACGTCAGGAAACTCGTGGAAAACAAAAAGGAGTTTTTGGGTTTAACCCTACGACATAGAAGGAATAGGAAAGGACCGTATAGACCCGTTTTAAATTTAAAACGAATCAGTCGACCCGGTCTACGAATCTATTTTAACTATGAACGAATTCCTAGAATTTTAGATGGGATGGGGATTGTAATTCTCTCTACTTCTCGGGGTATAATGACAGACCGAGCGGCTCGACTAGAAAGAATCGGCGGAGAAATTTTGTGTTATATATGGTAATTATTCTTCTATCCAAATTGTATTTGGAGTTTTCTTTTGTGTTGTGAAAAAGAATATGTTAGATGGTTTAGCCAACGAAATAAGATTCTAGGTTATGTTTCGAGAAGGATCTGACCTAGTTTTATACATATACTACCGGTGGATATAGTTAAAATTGAAGGAAGTCGTTATGATTCAAATAGAGGGCGTATGTTTTATAGACTACGCAAAAGGATTTGAGTGAGTAGGTGATTTTTCAACACTCCTTTCATGGGTATACAATTCACGGTTCAAAAATTTCAAGAAACTTATTTTCTTCCAATACCAATAAGTAGATTCGAAATTCATTTAAGGCATAACAATTATGAAAATAAGGGCTTCCGTTCGGAAAATTTGTGAAAAATGTCGACTGATCCGCAGGAGGGGACGGATTATAGTAATTTGTTCCAACCCGAGACATAAACAAAGACAAGGATAATCTTTTGAAAAGGGACTTTAGAAAAGAAACGATGAACAAACCAAAAAAACAAGATCGTTTTGACATGAAATGGATATATCCATATATCTCTGACTTATATTTATGAAATGATCAAATATGGCACAAATATGGCAAAATCTACAACAAGAAGTGGTTCACGTAGGACTGGACGGATTGGTTCGCGTAAAAGTGGACGTCGAATACCAAAGGGCGTTATTCATGTTCAAGCAAGTTTCAACAACACCATTGTGACTGTTACAGATGTACGGGGTCGAGTAATTTCTTGGTCCTCGGCCGGTACTTGTGGATTCAGGGGTACAAGAAGAGGTACGCCCTTTGCTGCTCAAACCGCAGCAGGAAGTGCTATTAGAGCAGTAGCAGATCAAGGTATGCAACGAGCAGAAGTCATGATAAAGGGTCCTGGTCTCGGAAGAGATGCAGCATTACGAGCTATTCGGAGAAGCGGTATCCTTTTAAATTTTGTACGGGATGTAACCCCTATGCCACATAATGGTTGCAGACCCCCTAAAAAAAGACGGGTGTAGAAATAGAAAAGATTTCAAGAGAAAAAAATGACTCAACAATCTGACAAATAATATTACTATGGTTCGAGAGAAAGTCAAAGTATCTGCTGGGACACTACAGTGGAAGTGTGTTGAATCAAGAGCAGACAGTAAGCGCCTTTATTATGGACGCTTTATTTTGTCTCCACTTATGAAAGGTCAAGCCGACACAATAGGCATTGCGATGCGAAGAGTTTTGCTTGGAGAAATAGAAGGGACGTGTATTACACGCGCAAAATCTGAGAAAACCCCACATGAATATTCTACCATAGTGGGTATTCAAGAATCGGTACATGAAATTTTAATGAATTTGAAAGAAATTGTATTGAGAAGTCATTTTTATGGAATTTGTGACGCGCTTATTTGTGTCAAAGGTCCAGGATATGTAACTGCTCAAGACATCCTCTTGCCACCTTCTGTGGAAATCGTTGATAAGACGCAGCACATAGCTAGCCTAACAGAACCAATTGATTTTTGTATTGGATTACAAATCGAGAGGAGTCGAGGATATAATATAAAAACGCCAAATAACTTTCAAGACGAAAATTGTTATCCTATAGATGCTGTATTCATGCCTGTTCGAAATGCGAATCATAGTATTCAGTCTTATGGGAATGGCAATGAAAAACAAGAGATCCTTTTTATAGAAATATGGACAAACGGGAGTTTAACTCCTAAAGAAGCACTTCGTGAAGCCTCCCGGGGTTTGATTGATTTATTTATTCCCTTTCTCCAGGCAGCAGACGAAAACTTACATTTCGAGAACAACCAATACAAGGTTACTTTACCCTTTTTTACTTGTCATGATAGATTGGCTAAACTAACGAAAAAGAAAAAAGAAACAGCATTGAATTCTATTTTTATTGACCAATCAGAATTGTCTCCCAGGATCTATAATTGTCTCAAAAAGTCCAATATACATACATTATTCGAACTTTTTCATAAGAGTCAAGAAGACCTTATGAAAATTGAACACTTTCGCCTAGAAGATGTAAAGCGGATAATGGATATTCTATAAAAGAAATAGAAAAGCATTTCACAATTGATTTACCGAAAAGAAAAATAAAAAAAGTTTGAAATCAATTGAATTGATTTCAATTTTTCTATTCTTTAGAAAAAAAAAAATAGAAAAAATAAAAAGGCTTTGCACCTTTAGACCAATCTATATATTCCGACCAGAATTAAATTGAATAGAAGTATCTAGGGAGAATTCACTTTTACTTTGAAGTGACTGCTCCCTAGATATATACGTCATGATATTTTACAATTGAATCAATTTAAAAAAGACCTAAAGTTAGGGATTTTTCAATAGGTAATGTTGCTCCAATACCCAAGCACAAGGCCACTGCAGTACCAATCAAAAAGACGGTTGTCGCTACTGGACGGCGAAATGGATTTTGGAATTTATTAACATTTTCCAAAAAGGGTACTGTTAATAATCCCGCAGGTACTGAAACCATTAAAAGAACACCCAACAGCTTATTGGGTACTGTACGAAGTATTTGAAATACAGGAAAGAAATACCATTCAGGTAATATTTCCAAAGGAGTTGCAAACGGATCCGCGGGTTCACCAATCATTGATGGTTCTAGAACCGCTAAGCCCACGTTACATGCAATAGTACCTAGAATTACTACTGGAAAAATATATAAAAGATCATTGGGCCATGCGGGTTCTCCATAATAATTATGACCCATACCTTTAGCCAACTTAGCCCTTAATACAGGATCGTTCAAGTCAGGTTTTTTTGTTATTGGGATAGGCGAATTCTTCTAGATTCATCCCCCCAAAGAACCGGACATAATAATTTTTCATCATCCGGCTCGAGCAAGAATCAACCAAGCTAAAAGGAGACATATAAAAAAAAATCTATATTTTCTAAAATCTATATTTCATGTATATCGGGAGGGTTCTATATGTAAAATTACCTGATTTCATTTTACGAAGTTGAAACTGTCAATTGCAAGGAATTCGTTTCTTACAGGTACATGCTCAATACCCAAGTAGGCTTCAAAAATTCATCATGATCAAGAGCTTTCTGGGTCGTCTCAGCCCTTGTGATTCATCCTTATTCCCCAGCTCGAGCTGAGATTTTTCTTTTTCACGCACAAAGGATTTACTTGTTACTAATATAGTCTAGCCACGGCTCCTCTTTAGATCCCTTGTTTCACTCCGATAGTATCATAAATCGGGATCGATGCAGAAGAAATGAATACATTTCCATACTATTAAGTAAGTAATCGATAATCTAGCGAAAACAGAATCTGGATTATGCCACATCGCTTATTTTACTGGATCTTACGGAGCCTGCTCATGCGCGGCATGCTTGGGGCTGATCATAGAAAAGATTCTTTTCAATCGAACCAACCTATCCTCTTGATAGGGTGACGGTTGGAACAAAGACACATTTGGTTGTGAATTCCAATGTAGCAGATTCAAGGCATATTTCTGCACGGCCCAATCAATAGTTCAAGTCACACACTCCCATAATCCATTTTCTCTTCGGAGAATTCCCTTCAACTATTCATTCATGTCAAATCAATAATCCAATATTATGGAGTTGAGGGGAAATTTCCAACTACATGTCTTATTCTTTGTCAATAATCCATATTTGTAGCAATAAAATATTATTCTTCCTCCCCAAGCAATAAGATAAAGGAGTGATTACAAATCGCTAGAATCTAGATTTTTTAAAATTTTATAAAGGGCCAGAAATACCTTGTTTACGTATCATTAGGAAATGCATTAACATAAATACGGCAGTAAGAAGAGGTAATACAAAAGTGTGTAAACTATAAAAACGAGTCAAAGTGGACTGTCCCACACTAGCACTTCCGCGTAATAACTCTACCAAAGGCGATCCTATTACCGGAATTGCTTCTGGCACGCCTGTTACAATTTTTACTGCCCAATATCCAATTTGGTCCCAAGGTAAAGAATAACCAGTTACACCAAAAGATGCGGTCAATACAGCCAGAACCACGCCTGTAATCCAAGTCAATTCGCGAGGTTTTTTAAAACCACCAGTGAGATACACACGAAATACGTGCAGGATTATCATTAGGACCATCATACTTGCCGACCATCGATGAACTGATCGAATTAACCAACCAAAGTTAGCTTCCGTCATTATGTATTGAACAGAAGCAAAAGCCTCAGTAACGGTCGGACGGTAGTAAAAAGTCATAGCAAACCCTGTAGCTACTTGTACTAAAAAACAAGTAAGCGTAATTCCTCCTAGACAATAAAATATGTTGACATGAGGCGGAACGTATTTACTAGTTATATCATCTGCAATCGCCTGAATCTCGAGACGTTCTTCGAACCAATCATATACTTTATTGAGATAGGTAAACCAAGGGGACTCCCCTCTGAGAACCGTATATGAGAATTTCATCTCGTACGGCTCAAACAAAATCACCACAATATTGATATGGAATAGAAAATTGGAAACTTCTTAATTTTTTGATTCAATCTTATCTAAAGATACGAAAGAATAAAAATAAGAAAGCTATTCTTTGTGGTTATAATTAGAATGCCAAAAAATCAAGTCGACTCGCTTATCTTTATCTTGATCGTTATATGTTGATCGTTACAGGCCTCTTGAATCTTCTATTTACCTATTTCATTTTCTTTGATTTGTTATTTTTAGTTGTATATAATGCAGCTTTCCTTTTGTTTTCTTTATTATTGATAGGAATTTTCTTGTTAAGACCCTATGAATCAATTGAAACCTCAGATTCATACTAGAACCGCGATGGTTCAATAAAACCATCAAAGTAAGTCCAAAGATTTCATGAGTAAGAACCTTTGAATCACCATTTATTCAAGTTTGTGCTTTGAGCAAAAGCAAAGTGGAAATAGGGAATTTGAAAGAATAAAAATCTTGCAATTGAAAATTTTTCTTTAGAAAAAGTTTTTTGAATCTGGCCGCGGGGTCTGAATATTAAGTATGAATCATAGTTCGAATACTTCGTGATCTATTTCATATATTCCGTGCTCCAGATACTAGAATGAATATCCGACGGGGTAAAACCATCTCGATCAAGACGACAGATCCATTATCTGTACTATCAATAGGATCAATTAGAACAAGTCGCACACTCATATTCCGGAAATACAGAAACAAAAAAATTTCGCGGTCGAACTACCAATCAACTAAAATAAAAATAAAAATCCGAGACCTAAATGCTTATTTAAAAGGTAGTATCTTGTAAACTGAATTCTAATTCATTGAAATTCCATCCAGTAAAACGGACGAATTATAAATCTCCAAAATAATAGACAGGAATATCGCAAATAGAGCCATTGCGATACCCATCAAAGGAGCAGTTCCCCATCCAGGGGCTACTTTACCATATTCCGAATTCAAAGGTTTCAATAACCCCCCTGCAGAAGTCATTTTTGGACGAGCTCTAGAACTACCCTCAACTGTTTGTGCAGCCATAAATCCTATTTTTTATTCATTGAGATCTGTTGACTTTGTATACCATTCCGTTGTAAATAAACGATCTTATCACGGATCCATCGTGGTCTTGAAATTCTAGAATAATGGAAACAGCAACCCTAGTCGCCATCTCTATATCTGGGTTACTTGTAAGTTTTACTGGGTACGCCTTATATACTGCTTTTGGGCAACCCTCTCAACAACTAAGAGATCCATTCGAGGAACACGGGGACTAGTTTGAAGTCGAAGTAATGGGCCTCCCAATATTGGGAGGCCCATTACTTCAATTGAGATAATAAAAAAAATTTCATTTTTTAGTTGGAACTTTAGGCGGTTCTCGAAAAAAGATAGCGAAAAAAATGATCCCTAGGGTCGAGACTAAGAGGAATGTATAAACCAATGCTTCCATAAATTCGATCGTGGTTTCCAATTATAGCTTCCATACCTGTTTATTTGGGATCATCTCCCGGATTAACGAAAAAAAAAAAGAATCAAAAAAGGCGGTGATTTCAATCCAGATTTCTCCAGTACCTTATACCTTATTTAAAAATGAAAAATAACAAGAAGCAGAAGCAAAAAACCCAAAATAGCGGAGCAGTACTGCATCAGACTGCTTGTCTTCTTGTAGTTGGATCTCCAAGTTTTTGGAATACTCCAAATTCCACTTGAGCATCCAAATCCGGGTCAATACCAGCAAAAACATCTCTGAACAAGGTTCTAGCACCATGCCAAATGTGTCCGAAGAAGAAAAGCAGAGCAAATGAAGCGTGTCCAAAAGTAAACCAGCCCCTTGGACTGCTACGAAAAACACCATCGGATTTCAAAGTAGCACGATCTAATTCAAAAATTTCACCCAATTGAGCACGTCGAGCATATTTTTTCACAGTAGCAGGATCACTATAACTCACTCCATTCAGTTCGCCACCATAGAACTCAACGGTTACACCTACTTGTTCGACACTATACTTCGATTCTGCCCTTCGAAAAGGCACGTCGGCTCTAACAATTCCATCTCCGTCTACCAAAACAACTGGAAATGTTTCAAAAAAAGTAGGCATACGACGTACAAAAAGTTCACGCCCTTCTTTATCTCTAAAGATAGGGTGCCCTAACCACCCGACAGCTATTCCATCCCCGTTATCCATTGAACCCGCTCGGAATAATCCCCCTTTCGCAGGATTATTTCCGATGTAATCATAAAAAGCTAATTTTTCAGGAATTTTAGACCAAGCTTCTGATAAACTTTGATTTTCGGCTAGTCCAGCACTGACTCTTCGATATATTTCTTGCTGAAAGTATCCCTGATCCCATTGATAACGGGTGGGCCCAAATAATTCGATGGGAGTAGTTGCTGAACCATACCACATAGTTCCAGCAACAACAAACGCTGCAAAAAAGACAGCAGCGATGCTGCTGGAAAGAACGGTTTCAATATTGCCCATACGTAATCCCTTGTATAGGCGTTGAGGCGGGCGGACACTAAGATGGAATAAGCCTGCTAATATGCCCAATGTCCCTGCTGCAATATGATGAGAGGCTATTCCTCCTGGAACAAAAGGATCAAAACCTTCCACACCCCATGCTGGGTTTACAGATTGTACCCTTCCAGTTAGTCCATACGGGTCGGACACCCATATTCCAGGACCATACAATCCTGTTACATGAAATGTCCCAAAACCAAAGCAAGCCACTCCTGAGAGAAATAAATGAATTCCAAAGATTTTAGGCAAATCCAAAGAGCGTTTTCCCGTACGGTCATCAACAAATATTGCTAGATCCCAATATACCCAATGCCAGATAGCTGCCAAGAAACACAAGCCCGAAAACACAATATGTGCCCCGGCTACACCTTCGTAACTCCAAATACCCGGATTCGTTACCGTCCCCCCCGTAATACTCCAACCGCCCCATGAATCGGTTATTCCTAAACGAGTCATGAAGGGTATAACGAACATGCCTTGTCTCCACATTGGATCAAGAACTGGATCGGAGGGATCAAAAACAGCTAATTCATATAGAGCCATTGAACCGGCCCAACCCGCAACCAGGGCTGTATGCATTATATGGACAGCAATCAAACGACCGGGATCATTCAATACGACGGTATGAACACGATACCAAGGCAAACCCATGGGACTACCCCTTTATTAATAAAAAATAGACACTATGTAACTTTATTGCATTGAAAAAAACTATGCTATGTGCCCTCCCTTCTTTTTTCAGGGAATTATCTCGAAAAAAGGATTAATATTTGTTCGATTCTATTAGTAATAATGGAAAAGTTCGGTTCGTAGGAAAAAAGAGAAGCAGATCTATTCTATACTCGATAAGTACCAATACGCAATGGGGGCTGATTCACTTTTCTATGAGCAAATGCATCCATATTTGGTCATCATTCAAAAGACCTATTCGTAAGAATTTTCTTTTTTTTTTATGAACTTAGTCAATCGATATATAAACTAAGATAACAGACAATATTATTAATACAAGAAGCTTATTATTACGCTTCCACATCAAAGTGAACTAGAGTACTTAATTATTTTTTTTTCATTTTATGCCTATTGGTGTTCCAAAAGTACCTTATAGAAGTCCCGGGGACAAACATCCATCTTGGGTTGACATATAGTGCGACTTGTCAGATCTATTGGGTCATATGGGATTTCCCCATTCTCTCCCCCGATCGAGATATCCTCTGTTTCGCCCAAAAAATTTGATTGAATTCTCAAAAATTTGTAGCGTGAAATGCAATGAAGTGCAATTAGATCTATTTCGTGAGGAGGTATCCAGCTTAATACTTAATATTAGCAATAAATCAATTTTATGGTCGTCTTGGCTGGACCAAAAAAATAAGGTATCCAGGCTCCGTTTAGCAAAAACCAATTGGTAATATATCTATGATTATTACTTATACCAGAAATGATTCCATTTAGAACTTTATTCGAAATAGGAGTGATCTCAAACCAAACTGTTAATCAGCGGATCAAACTGTTAATAAATAACCAACGGAATAATAAATATGATGAATACGTCAAATATTGGGCGGAAGACATGAAAGAAATGAATTCAAAAAAAGGCGGGAAGTCATAACAAAAAAGAGACGTGGTATTGGGGCCATTTGTCCTATATGTGCAAATCAAAATCGGGCGGATCCTTACTCGGAGTAGAGCATAAACCTAAAAAATTGGAAGAAGCCCATTCAATTCAGGAACAAGAAAAAGACATCGTTATTTTTGGATTGGATCGCGATGAAAAAATACATCAATGAAAAGTTAGTTCAATAGGTCGATAAGGTTAGTGAATTGCCCTTTTTTTTTTTTTTATTAGAATTAGAATATAATAGGTATAGGAAAACCGGCTAAACGCATCGTTCTTGAAAAATGAAAGAAAAGCCCCCTCGATAGAAGGAGCCTGCTAGGAAAAAAGAAAGGAAAAGGGCTGGGAGCTACACATTGATTTTTGTTTCGCAAGTTTTGTCGAACCGTATGCATCAAAAGATGCCTGTACGGCTCCGAAGGGATACAGTTTTATCCTAATCAACCGACTTTATCGAGAAAGATTACTTTTTTTAGGTCAAATGGTTGAGAGTGATATCTCGAATCAACTTATTGGTATTATGGTATATCTCAGTATAGAGAACGAGACCAAGGATTTGTATTTATTTATCAATTCTCCTGGCGGATGGGTAATACCCGGAATAGCAATTTATGATACTATGCAATTTGTGCGACCAGATGTACAGACAATATGCATGGGATTGGCCGCCTCCATGGGGTCTTTTCTCCTGGCCGCAGGAGCAAGTACCAAACGTCTAGCATTCCCTCACGCTTGGCGCCAATGAGTTTTTTATTTGAGAGAAAAAAGAAGACTATGCCTTCGCCATATGAATTTTTAAGATTAAGTAATAATAGCATGGCATTTCGAATTCGATATGAAAATTGTTAGTGTTTTTTTTTTCAAAATATTCAATTATGTATCGAAGCAGTAATATGAGAGAAAGGAGTGGTATTCCGAGTTTATCTTACCTATCATAGGCCTATTGCAGCGTCACAAACCTTTTTCACGCCGGAAGGTTTTTAATAAAATTTATGGTATGAAAGAGTACGAAAAAAAAAAAAAAGACACTTTGGGATTGCTGAATCACAAACGAAAAAAAATAGATAAAGCAACGGAGCCATCATAGTATTTTTGAACTCCTAAAAAAAAAAAAAGAAGGGTGGTAATTGGATTATTTACCGATCTGGGTATAACCAATTTTTCTCCTTGTTTGATGAAAGGTAAAAAAAAAATTCCATTAATCCCATCGACGAGCCGTATGCAATGTGAAAAAAATGCCCGTACGGTTGTTCAATTCTATCTTTTTCTTTATCTCTTCCACTCGGCTAATCATGCGAGATAGAAGAACCTTTTTTTAGGTTCTAATATATCATCAGGGTCATGATCCATCAACCTATTGGCGCTTTTTATGGGGCACAAACGGGAGAATTTATCCTGGATACGGAAGAACTACTGAGACTGCGCGAAATCCTTACAATGGTTTATGTACAAAGATCGGGCAAGCCCTTATGGGTTGTATCCGAAGACATGGAAAGGGATACTTTTATGTCAGCAACAGAAGCCCAAGCTCATGGAATTGTTGATCTTGTAGCGGTTGGATAAAACATAGCAGTGACTCCTTAAAGGTTTAATAGAATATTAAATATAAACAGAAGAAATTCATAATCATATGGTTAGGATCGATCTAAACCAACCCATAATGGATAATTCAGCATGCCAACTATTAAACAACTTATTAGAAACCCAAGACAGCCAATCAGAAACGTTACAAAATCCCCCGCTCTTGTGGGATGCCCTCAGCGCCGAGGAACATGTACAAGGGTGTATGTGCGACTCGTTTCAATCGTGGTCTGAGACAAAACAAAAGAAAGAAAACATTTTTAAAGTATGAACGATCAGTACCAGTGAATCGGATAGAATGGAAGAAGAAGAACTGCATTCACTAGCTAAAAAAAAAATAGATCTATCATATTTTTCTATTGTGTATGAAATTTATGGTTTCCACTGGCGCAAATTCAACCGCCTCAATTCGCAAATTAAGGTGAGAAAGAATTCCCCATTGGTAACAAATAGTTACCCATTAAGCGGGGGAAATACTATAAAAAAGTAGAAAGGTTATCTTTCTACTCTTGCAAGAACGGACTAACAGGGTCAGCTACCCCGCCAATCTTCATAATTAAATACCGTTACTGTATAAGGTCTATCTCGTTATGAAAGACCTATTACTAGAAAATTCATGGGTAGAGCCTAAGAGTGGTAACTGTACAAGTTACCAATAAAATTGATTAAATGAAGGAAGTGGCTCCGGTGTATAGAGAGGGCCTCACCGTTTAAGAAGTAATCATAGAGACGACGGAACCCACAATTTCTTTATCTATTTAGTACTTTCTTTTTACTATTTTATTTCCAATGCCTCGAAAAAAGGTAAAAGAGTGGTCGGTAAGGTTCGAGTAGCAAAAGCCATTGGAATTTTTATTTTATAAATTGGAAGAGTCTGTTTTGTTATTAATAGACTAGTAAAGGGGAAAAGAATAACTGAAAGAAAGGAAATCAATTAGTTATTCATCAAAGTTTCATTTATTCAATGACTAGAATTAGACGAGGATATATAGCTCGGAGACGTAGAACGAAAATGCGTTTATTTGCATCAAGCTTTCGCGGAGCTCATTCAAGACTTAGTCGAACAAGTACTCAACAGAAAATAAGAGCTTTGGTTTCGGCTCATCGTGATAGAGATAGACAAAAAAGGGATTTTCGTCGTTTGTGGATCACTCGAATAAATGCAGTAATTCGCGTAAATATGGTATCCTTTATTTATAGTAGATTAATACACAATCTGTATAAGGCGCGGTTGGTTCTTAATCGTAAGATACTTGCACAAATAGCTATATCAAATAGGAATTGTCTTTATATGATTTCCAATGAGATCCTAAAAAAAGGAAATTGGAAGGAGTCCATTATAATTTTTAAACGGAGTTCTCTGGAGAATGAACTCCAGGAAGGTAGAGTAGAAATAATATGATAAAGTCGTCAAAATGAGCGAACACGCTAAATAAAAAAAAAAAAAAGATTTATTTTATTCTTCTTCCCCAATTTTTTTTTTACGACACGACTACTTCTCGGATTTTTTGAACAAAACGTCCATCTGGGTTTGAGTTCCGGTTGGAATTTTTATTTAATTGAAGAGTAAGCCTATTTTTTTCTGGTTCGAAGACCTGGAGTTCTAGTGATCGACCCACCTCTTTCAAATTGTTTGTCATTATTAAGAAAAGGTAACGAAGATAAAATACGAGCTTGTTTTATAGCAATAGTAATTAATCGTTGTTCTTTTAAGGTCAATCTATTCACCCGTCTAGATAATATTTTTCCTTGTTCACTAAGAAATCGATTAATTAAAGTCATGTTTCTATAATCAATTCGATCCCCCGATTGTATCGGGGGCAAACGCCTACGAAAAGATCGCTTGGTTTTAAGAAAGAGTCGCTTGGTTTTATCCATAATTTGTTTATTCCTTATCTAAAAAATCCCATTTCGATGAAATCGAAAAATGAGTTCTAGAATCAATTAGAAGGTTCGGTTTGTCTCTATTTATTTATTTGTTTTTATTTCAATATATGAAATAATATAGATATATATCTATATTATTTTTTCATCTTACTTGCAATAGTGACACACAACCACGCAGTTCGACTCTAGCTATTTTTTTATCTCCCCATGAAGTGTATGTTTGTAACAATAGAGACAAAATTTTCTCAATTCCAATCGACTAGGTGTATTGTGTCGATTCTTTTGAGTAATATATCTGGAAATACCCCTTAATTCCTTATTAACACCGTTTCGAACACAACTAGTACATTCCAAAATAACCCTTATTCGGACATCTTTACCCTTGGCCATGGCCCTCCTTTGGGTTTTTGATTCACCCAACCTTTCTATTTTCCGACCCGAACCGAATAAGAAACAAGGGACAAAAAAATAAAAGTTATTAACCACTCAAAATAAAATTCTGAAATAAAGATTTTATTGCACTCAATATAGTAAATAAATAGGAAATAATAAGTAATACAAAAATTGCTAACTAGATTGTTAATCCCAGTACACATTTAAGTATCGTGTAATGTAGGCTACTCTTACACTAGCCACATTTCCATTTCTGTTTTCTTTTCGCTGTCTATTTTCTTTTAATTGGATATTTAATTTAATTGGAGCCTGAATCCAAGTTTCACTGAGGTTGAAGTCCCATTTTTCTTTCGCTTTCCTCCTTTATTCTATCTATTTAATTGTAAAAAAAAAAAAAGAGGGGAAAGAGAGATTAGTCACAAATATTTGATTCTAGCTCTAATCTTCTTCACTCTGTTCCAGTTCAATAACTAGAATGAAAAAAAAGGAAATGTCAATGCGTCCGGGAATAAACGATTAATTTCTATCAATAACCCTGCTAAAGACCCGAACCATAGAGTACTTAGTACCGGTGCCACGGAAAGATATGTTTTTAGATCTCGCATTGAAAATCCTCCTTCTTTTTTGTTTTTGTATTCCCGATTGTAATAGATTATGGTAAGAGATGTATATGGAGTTAAAGGCCACTCGTATTTGTGCGCGGAATCCTTAATTCAAATCGAAATGCGCAATGATTCAGTAGTGATTCAGTAGATAAGATTTTTCCTTTTTTTTTTTTTCTTAAAGCA